GAACAAAAGGATCAAAACCTTCCACGCCCCATGCCGGACTTACAGATTGTACCCTTCCGGTAAGTCCATAAGGGTCGGACACCCATATTCCAGGACCGTACAATCCGGTCACATGAAAAGCGCCAAACCCAAAACAAGCCACCCCCGAGAGAAATAAATGAATTCCAAAGATCTTGGGCAAGTCCAAAGAAGGTTTTCCCGTACGTTCATCACAAAATATTTCTAGATCCCAATACACCCAATGCCAGATAGCTGCCAAGAAGCACAAGCCAGAAAACACAATATGAGCTCCAGCCACACCTTCATAACTCCAAATACCCGGATTCGTTACGGTTCCTCCAGTGATACTCCAACCGCCCCATGAATTGGTTATCCCTAAACGAGTCATGAAAGGTATAACGAACATGCCTTGTCTCCACATTGGGTCGAGAACAGGATCAGAGGGATCAAAAACTGCTAATTCATATAGAGCCATCGAGCCGGCCCAACCAGCAACCAAAGCTGTATGCATTATATGGACAGACAGCAAACGACCGGGATCATTCAATACAACAGTATGAACACGATACCAAGGCAAACCCATGGAAATACCCCTTTATCAATGAAAAATAGACACTATGTAACTTTATTGCATTGAAAAAACTATGTTATATATTTCCACTTTTCAGTGGATTATCTCGGGGAAAGGATTACTATTTTTATTTTAGTAATATTTTAGTAATAATGTAAGAATTCGGTTTGTAAGAAACAAGGGAAGCAGATCTATTCTATACCCGATAAGTAACAATACGCAATGGCAGGGTTGGCCATCTATCTTTATCTATGAGCGAATGCATACATATTTGTTCATCATTCAAAGGGCCTAATCGTATTTGTAAGAATTTGACTTTTTAAGTTTGTCTCCCTTTACTTTATTTAAGGTTTAGTTTTTTTATGAACTTATCGAATCTAAACATAAAATATGATAAAGCCAAATCTTATTAACACTTTATGAAAAAAAAATTCATTGTTACGCTTTCACATCAAAGTGATGAATTAGAGTATTTCATTTTTTTTTTCATTAAATGCCTATTGGTGTTCCAAAAGTTCCTTTTCGAAATCCTGGAGAGGACGATTCAATTTGGATTGACATATAGTGCGACTTGTCAGATATATTGGGTCATATGGGATTTTCCCGTTCTCCCCCCCGATCGGGATATACTCTGTTTCGCCCAAGAAAGATTGATTAAATCTAAATCATCAAAAATTGGGAGCGTGAAATAAAATTAAGTGCAATTGCTTTCCTTTTTGGGGTATACAGATTAATATTATCCAATTTAGAATAATTTATGGTTGGCTTGCTTGTTTGGACCAATAAAATGAAGTATCCAGGCTTCGTTTAGAAAAAACCAATCAGTAAAGTAATATATCGAGCATTACTACTTGTATCCTATTCTATTTAATTTAGAATTTATAAGTAGATAAGTTAATAAGTTATTAAGTAGATAAGTAGAAGTAATATCAAATTGATAATCATAATCAATGGAATAATATGATGAATACATTAAATATTCGGCGTAAAGCATGAAATGAAAAAAAAAAGTGTAGCAAAAGGGTGTGGTATGGGGGCATTTGCCCTATATGTGCAAATCAAAATCGGGCGGATCTTTACTCGGAGTAGAGCGCAAACCTAAAAGAATTGAATAAGACCCTTCGGGAACAAGAAAATGGCATCACGATTTGAATTGGATCATGATGAAAAATACATCAATGATGAAGTTAGTTTGATAAGTTTAATGAATTCTTTTTTAGATGTAAACACATCAAAAATCATCTTTCTTGAAAAATGGAAGAAAAGCCCTCCGTTAGAATAGAAGTTAGACAGAACTCACTAGCAAAAAAAGGGGGGGGGGGGCTGGAATCTACACATTGATTCTTTTTTTTTCGCGATTTATTTGGTGAACCGTATGCATCAAAAGGTGCATGTACGGTTTATAGGGGGTAGTTTTTTATCCTAATCAATCGACTTTATCGAGAAAGATTACTGTTTTTAGGTCAAGATGTTGATAGCGAGATTTCGAATCAACTTATCGGTCTTATGGTATATCTCAGTATAGAGAGTGAGACCAAAGATTTGTATTTATTTATAAACTCTCCCGGCGGATGGGTAATACCGGGAATAGCTATTTATGATACTATGCAATTCGTGCGACCGGATGTACAGACAGTATGTATGGGATTAGCCGCTTCAATGGGATCTTTTATCCTGGTCGGAGGACAAATTACCAAACGTCTAGCATTCCCTCACGCTCGGCGCCAATGGGTTTTTATTTGAAAGAAAACTATGCCTTCGCCGTCTGAACTATGAATATTAAGTAATAATAGCATGGCATTTCGAATTCGATATAAGAAATTTTTTTTCTTGTTTTTTAAAACGGTAGATTATGTATCGAAAGATTAGTATGAGATATAGGGATATTTACGATTTTATCTTATCTATCGTGATCTATTTCAGCGTCACAAACTTTTTTGTTTTCACGCCCGGGGACTCTTAACACATTTATGTTATGAAAGAGTACGAAAAAAAAAATTATATTATTTTTTTATTTGCATTTGAAAAAAGAAACTTTGGGATTGCTAAATCGCCCATGAAATAAAGCAACGGAACCACCATAGTATTTTTTTAACTCCTAAAAAAAAAAAGAAGGGCGGTTATTGTATTATTTACCGATCTAGGCATGAGAAATGAAATATTCTCTGTTTTTATTCAATGAAAGGTAAAAGTAAATTCGATTGTGGAGCCGTATGCAATGCGCAAACAATGCCTGTACGGTTGTTCAATTTTATCTTTTTTTTCTTATTATTCGTTAGCTCTTCTCTTTCTCGTCACCGTATCAGTCGAGATAGAGTAACCATCAATTATCTTATATCCTCAGGGTAATGATTCATCAACCTATTGCTGGTTTTTATGAAGCACAAGCAAGAGAATTTGTCCTGGAAGCGGAAGAACTACTGAAACTTCGCGAAATCCTGACAAGGGTTTATGCACAAAGAACGGGTAAACCCTTATGGGTTGTATCCGAAGACATGGAACGAGATATTTTTATGTCAGCCACAGAAGCTCAAGCTTATGGAATTGTTGATCTTGTAGCAGTTGCCTAAAAAATAGCAGGAATTTTATGCAATCGCAGTTTGCGATTTTATTTATTATTTTTATTCTTTTCTTTTTTTAATTTTTATTCTTTTCTTTTTTTAACTATTAATATAGAAAATTAATATAGAAAATAAATAACTCATAATCGTCCGGTTAGGATCGATCTAAACCAGCCCATTATGCATACGATTCAACATGCCAACTATTAAACAACTTATTAGAAACACAAGACAGCCAATCAGAAATGTCACCAAATCCCCCGCACTTGGGGGATGCCCTCAGCGCCGAGGAACATGTACTCGGGTGTATGTGCGACTCGTTCAGATCATGGGTTCGGATAAGATAAAATAAAGTAAACCCTTTTTCTTCCGCTATCCGTTAGCAGTACGGATGAATAGGATAGAATAGAAGAAAGCCCTTCGCTATCTAAAAAAAACACTTATCATACCCCTCTCTTGTGTATCAAATTTATGGTTTCCATTGGTGCATTAATCACCTCAATTTTCAATTTAAAATGAGAAAGAATTCCCATTGGTAGCAAATGATTAGTCGTTAAGCAGGGGAAATCTTATTTTAATTTAAATTAAAATAAAAAAAGGCCGAAAGTTATGCCCCTACTCTTGCAAGAACGGACTAACAGGGTCAGCCAATCCGCTAATTTTCATAATTAAATACCGTTACTGTATAGATAGATCTCGTTGTGAAAGAACTATTACTGGAGAATTCATGAGTAGAGCTAAAAAGTATGAACTGTACAAGTTAGCAATAGCATTGATTAAATGATTAAATGAGGAAAGGGGCTCCGGTGTATAGAGCAGACCTCACCGTTTAAGAAATAACCATAGAAACGATGGAACCCACTAATTTTTTAGCTATTTCTAGTTATTACTTTTTTATTTGGTTTTTGTTTGATACCCAATATCAATACAATTTTTTTTTTTTCTCTTTTTCTAGGCGAAATACCTAGAAAAAAAAAAAGAACAAATCGTGGTTGGGAAGGTTATAGTAGCAAAAGCCGTTGGAATTATTATTTTATACATTGGCAGAATCCGTTTTGTTAATATAGAAGGGGGAAAACGAATAACTGAAAGAAAAGAAATTTATTAGTTATTCATCAAAGTTTCGTTTATTCAATGACCAGAATTAGACGAGGATATATAGCGCGGAGGCGTAGAACAAAAATTCGTTTATTCACATCAAGTTTTCGAGGGGCGCATTCAAGACTTACTCGAACTATTATTCAACAAAAAATAAGAGCTTTGGTTTCGGCCCATCGGGATAGAGATAAGCACAAAAGAAATTTTCGTCGTTTATGGGTCACTCGGATAAATGCAGTAATTCGCGAAAGTGGGGTATCCTATAGTTATAGTAAATTCATAAACAATCTGTCCAAGAGACAGCTGCTTCTTAATCGTAAAATACTTGCGCAACTAGCTATATTAAATAGGAATTGTCTTTATATGATTTCGACTGACATTAGAAAATAAGGAAAGTGGAAGGAGTACATCGGGATGTTTTACATACACGTTATTTCCGGGAGAATGAATTCCGAGAAGGTAGAATAGAAATTAATATGATAAAATAAGAGAATATGATCAGGTAGCCAAACCGAGTAAAAACTTGAATTTAGATAAAAAAAACGATTTTTTTTTTCCAATTCGTTTTTTTCTTACAAGACGACGACAATCAAATCTAGATTTTCAGATTTTTCGAACAAAATATCAATTTAATTTGAGCTCGGATTCGAATTTTGATTTTGATTCAATTGAAGAGTAACCCTATTTTTTTCTAGTTCTAAGACCAGAAGTGCGAGCGACCAATTCGTTTTTTTCAAAATGTTTTTCATTATTAAGAAAAGGTAACAAAGATAAAATACGGGCTTGCTTTATAGCAATAGTAATTAATCGTTGTTGTTTTAAAGTTAATCTATTTACCCGCCTAGATAATATTTTTCCTTGTTCACTAATAAATCGAGTAATTAAACTTATATTTCTATAATCAATTCGATCCCCCGATTGGATCGGGGGCAAACGCCTACGAAGGGGTCGCTTGGACTTAAAAAAAAGTCGCTTGGATTTATCCATGGTTTGTTTAGTCCTTATTTTGAAAATCCTATTTCTTATAATTCTAAATCATTATCATTTTTGATCCGATCAAGTAAAATAAATAGGATTTTCCTTCTTTCTTGTTTATATTTCAATATAGAATTTACAATATTGAAATTATTTACAATATTCAATTTATTAAAATTGTATATACAATTTTATAAATAGATTTTATCTTACCATATTATATCCTAATAGGATATTTTTTGTTAATATATCATTTTTCATCTTCCCTGTAAAGCCGCTATCGTTTCCGTCTATTTCTTTATCTCCCCATGAATTGTATGCTTGGAACAATAGGGACAGAATTTTCTCAATTCCAATCGATTAGGCGTATTGTGTCGATTCTTTTGAGTACTATATCTGGAAATGCCTCTTGGTTTCTTATTAACATTGTTTCGAACACAACCGGTACATTCCAAAATAATTCTTACTCGGACATCTTTACCCTTGGCCATGAGCCCCTCCCTCACCTTGGTTTTTTATTTACTCAACGCTTCGATTTTCCGATCTGAAGAGAAGAAGAGCGGAATAAAAAAAAATCGAAGTTGCTAGCTCGAAATCAAATCCAGAAATCAAATTATAAAAAATTTCATTGCAACCCAATATCCTAATAAAAAAAAAGTAATAAAATAATAAGTAATACAATGCTTTGAAAATATATTTAAATTAGAAGTTTAGTACAGTATTTCATTTAAACATCGTATATGATACTCTCGCCCTAGCTACATTTTTATTTCCGTTTTCTTAATTGACGTTAATTTACTTGAAGACGGGGCCCGCGCTCTGAATTTTGCTGCGGTTGAATAAACTTTCTTTTATTCTATTTTTTTTTATAAATAAAAAAAAAATAGAATAATTTTTATAAAAATAAAGAAGAGGAGGTAGCAGTCACAGATATTTAATTGTATCTCTAATCTTCTTCACACCCCCTGTTATTGTTATGTTAATAAAATAACTAGAATGAAAAAAACGGGAATGTCAACGCATCCGGGAAAAAGCGATTGATCTCTATCAATAGACCGGCTAAAGCCCCGAACCATAGAGTACTTATTACCGGGGCTACAGATAGATATGTTTTTAGATCTCGCATTTTAAATCCTCCTTATTGTAATAATTGTAATATAATTGTAATAAATAATATTTATTGTAATACCTAATGGTAATACATATATGATCAGATCAGATATATAGTTAAATAAAAAAAGATCAGATGTATATATAAAAAAAAGCCGCTTGCGTTTGGTTTGTACACAGAATCCAGAATTCAAATTGAAATGTACAACGCTTTGATAGATAAGATTTTCCTTTTCTTAAAAGAACAAAATATATATCTTTTTTCCTATTTTATTTTTTCATATACCATAGAATATCATATAATAAAAAAAAAAGTTTATTATTATATGATAATAAAATGATATGAGATCAAAAAAAAAGACGAAATAGAAAGATCGAAATAGCAAGATAATATGTATATCAATGAAGAAAATAAAATAAGTATATAGTATATAGAAAAGAAGGCAGGAATTCTCTACAATGACATTGTAATCCAATTAAATTGAAATGAAAGGGATGTAGCGCAGCTTGGTAGCGCGTTTGTTTTGGGTACAAAATGTCACGGGTTCAAATCCTGTCATCCCTAACTACCACTTCGCCTTAGAGCCATAACGAGGGTCCATTGAGATCAATAAAAATTGGACATGACATACCTACTCTTTAATTTCTATTTTATATCATATTATATATCATCCTATAGCCCTTCAACATGTATTGTAGTTAAAAAAAATAAAGACTTTTTTTCCTTACAGTCTTTTTTTTGTAATTTCGTGGTAAGAAAGCGCTCTTAGTTCAGCTCGGTAGAACGTGGGTCTCCAAAACCCAATGTCGTAGGTTCAAGTCCTACAGAGCGTGATTCCGTTCTTAGAGCGTGATTCCGTTCTTAGAGCGTGATTCCGTTCTTAGAGCGTGATTCCGTTCTTGTTTTTTTAGGTCGAAATTTTTACGTAAAAAATGGAACAGCAATCTGAATTTGACCCCCCCCTTTTCTTGAATCCGAAGGAGGTCAGAAAAGCAAGGTATTAATTAATCAAAGGTCCAACTGATCACCACGTCTGTATTGTAAATATGCAGTTACGAATAATCCAGCCAAAGTAATAGGAATTAGACCTAAAACGATTCCAAATAGAAAAACTTCAATCATTTCAATTTCTCTGATTCAATTTCTTTGAAAGGGAAAGGGAGAGGTAATATTTATTTTTAAAT